CAGTGAATAGAAATCAAGTAAGTCCGCTCAAGATCGAATTTTGGAAAAAAAATGGGATTCATTAGTCTAGCGTAAGCTACACGAAATAATAGTCGAAAAGAAGAGACTGAAATAAGTAAGTTATGACCTTGGTATTTCTCAAATTGAATAAAATAAAGAAACTTCCTTCTTTATTTCCTTTTTTGCATCTCCTCTAAAAAACAAATTACTAAAAAAAGTAGTTTTTTTTTTACAATAAAAAGTAGAGATTGCAATTTTCTCTGAATTTCTCTTATTTCTCTTTGACTCAGGGATCTGATTCTCTTGATCCTTCTGATTTTGTTTCTATGACATTCCAGATCCTCTCAATCTGTATTGGAGTATATCTCTGTCGAATCAATTGAACCAATTCCTCGTCGTCCGAGGATGACGAGGAATTGTTCTTCTATGTTATTCCAGATCCTCTCGATCTAAATCTAGTTCCTCGTCGTCCAAATCATCCGGCTTTAATTCTTCATATAATGGATTACCAAAATTTAGTATTACTGCCGGCCTTATTTCTTGATCTTCATATAATGGATTGTTTTGATTTAGTATTACTTCCTCTCGATCTAAATCTAGTTCCTCGTCGTCCTCCTCGGACGATTGGAATGGTTCTTCCAAGTATTCTTCATATAATGGATTACCAAAATTTAGTATTACTGCCGGCCTTATTTCTTGATCTTCATATAATGGATTGTTTTGATTTAGTATTACTTCCTCTCGATCTAAATCTAGTTCCTCGTCGTCCTCCTCGGACGATTGGAATGGTTCTTCCAAGTATTCTTCATATAATGGATTACCAAAATTTAGTATTACTGCCGGCCTTATTTCTTGATCTTCATATAATGGATTGTTTTGATTTAGTATTACTTCCTCTCGATCTAAATCTAGTTCCTCGTCGTCCTCCTCGGACGATTGGAATGGTTCTTCCAAGTATTCTTCATATAATGGATTACCAAAATTTAGTATTACTGCCGGCCTTATTTCTTGATCTTCATATAATGGATTGTTTTGATTTAGTATTACTTCCTCTCGATCTAAATCTAGTTCCTCGTCGTCCTCCTCGGACGATTGGAATGGTTCTTCCAAGTCATTCAAGATCCTCTCAATCTCGCTTGGAGTATATCTCTGGCGAATCAATTGAACCAATTCCTCTTCCTCGTCGTCCTCCTCGGACGATTGGAATTGTCCTTCGAAGTCATTCCAGATCCTCTCAATCTCGATCTCGCTTGGAGTATATCTCTGTCGAATCAATTGAACCAATTCCTCTTCCTCGTCGTCCTCCTCGGACGATTGGAATGGTTCTTCCAAGTCATTCAAGATCCTCTCAATCTCGCTTGGAGTATATCTCTGGCGAATCAATTGAACCAATTCCTCTTCCTCGTCGTCCTCCTCGGACGATTGGAATTGTCCTTCGAAGTCATTCCAGATCCTCTCAATCTCGATCTCGCTTGGAGTATATCTCTGTCGAATCAATTGAACCAATTCCTCTTCCTCGTCGTCCTCCTCGGACGATTGGAATGGTTCTTCCAAGTCATTCAAGATCCTCTCAATCTCGCTTGGAGTATATCTCTGGCGAATCAATTGAACCAATTCCTCTTCCTCGTCGTCCTCCTCGGACGATTGGAATTGTCCTTCGAAGTCATTCCAGATCCTCTCAATCTCGATCTCGCTTGGAGTATATCTCTGTCGAATCAATTGAACCAATTCCTCTTCCTCGTCGTCCTCCTCGGACGATTGGAATGGTTCTTCCAAGTCATTCAAGATCCTCTCAATCTCGCTTGGAGTATATCTCTGGCGAATCAATTGAACCAATTCCTCGTCGTCCAAATCATCCGGCTTTAATTCTTGAGATAATGGATTATCAGAATTTAGTATATTTTGATTGACTTCCTCTCGATCAAAATCTAGATAAAATAAAGGATTCCAGGGAATTGATCTCTGTGTTGCCAAAGCTTCTTTTTTGAATCTTTCATTCACAGATTCCGATATAGTATTATATCGATGAAAAGATTTTTTTTGTTTTTCTGCAAGTGGAACTCTGCGGATTATAGTACCTAATATATTAGCCTGACCTTCCTTAAGCGACGATAGCATGAAACGACCATAATGTAAACTACGACTTTGGCGGATAAAGGAAACAGATTTCCATTCATGTTTATTGGTCACAGGTTCGATTTCACTTCTGTTAGTATTTCGAAATGTAGGGCCAGGTATAATAGTTGATACCCGAGACCAAGTGACTATTACTCGAGATCGAGTTACTATTACCAAAAATAGTAGAATTAGAATTCTTTTTACTAAAAAAAGTAGTTTTTTTTTTACAATAAAAAGTACTTTTCTTCTTTTGAAAAAAATTCTAACCCGTCTTGTGAAACGTCCCATTCTTTCAGTTAGCATTTTTTTTTTTCTCCTTATTTTAGGTAGTTTTATAATTTATATTATTATAACTACTAAAATGGAGTTTGTCAAGGGTTGCGAAAGTCAAAAATTATTTTTTTTATCTTTTTTTTTTATTTCCCCCCCCCCTTTTTTTGCATGGTAAAGATTGATTGTTATTCTATGTCCTATAGATCTATCAAAAACAGGTCTAAATACATCATAACATGGAACCAAGGCCCTTGTATGAGGGTTTCGAATATTGAGAAAAAATCTTTGCAATACCAATAAAATCAAATAAAAACCTAAATCAAAATAAATACCTAAATACAAAGTTATACATTTATTCTTGAATTAAGTAATAATTATTAGTAGCATAGCCAAAAAGCCTTCTTCCTTATTAAGAATATCCATTATTATAGAACAGAATTTGATAAAAGAAGCTCTTTTGCAATAGAAATAAAGATGAGGAAGGGGTTACCTCCTGCTAAGGCAAAGCCTTTATTTAATGAAATTCTTTATTCTTTCATTAAGAACTAATCCAATCTCCCCAAGTAGGATTCGAACCTACGACCAATCAGTTAACAGCCGACCGCTCTACCACTGAGCTACTGAGGAACAACGGCAGATTCTACCTCTTAGAGTTCAACTTTTGTTCTCAACCAATAAACAATATAAGTCCCAAGCTTACTTCGTAACTCTCGGAACTTCGTTGTAGTGTCGTCTCATTTCATATATGCAAGATAGTATTCTCATATTATCAATATTTTTATATTATACTATAATATATATGCAAGATGATATTTCCATATCATCAATATATGAATAATATATGAATCTCTCGAATATATATGTCAGACATCTTTTTTTTTGAATCCATTCTGTCTTACTCTATCAAAAAAGCCTTTCAATCTATGTATCAAATAGAATCTGTGTATCAAATAGAAGAAAAAGGAATGAAGACAAGAAATCATGGATTTTCACGTTTGCTTATTCAAGTGAATAAAAGATAGATTTTTGACTATTGACAACCAATTGTTGAATTATTATAATAATAATAGGACATAGAATAACAATCAATCTTTACCATGCAAAAAAAGGAGTAATCAGCTGTGATAGGTGAAAAAAAAAAGAATTGTCAAAAAAAGAATTGTCAAAAAAAGAATTGTAGTAAAGAAAAGATTTGTAGCTAAGCATTTATCGGAAACATTTGAAAAAATCAAAATGGGGGAGGAGAGAGAAATAATAGTCACTTGGTCTCGGGCATCAACTATTCTACCCTAAATGGTTGGCCAAACATTCATGAAACTTTTCTTTTTTTATTTAATATATTCTATCTTATCTTATATCTTTAACCTTTATTATTTTATTTTGTATATCTAGAGGTACTATACTATGAAAAAAACCAACAAATCCTTTCAATCGGTTCTTGTTGATATGATTATTCACTTGCGGACTCTGGAGACGGAAGAATCATTCGCTTCCTACCAAATCCAGGACTTATTTTCTTGCGGATTGATGTGTATTTTTGCATGTGGTGGCCGCGAGTTTGATGATGTTCATCTACATATCAATTTAAAAGTTTTCTCGTCTGGGGATAAAAGAGAAAAATTAAATGTTGACTGGTCTACGATTGACAGGCAAAATTTCAATCGTAAATTTTGGCGTATTTTGGATTATATGGCCAGGATCAAAATCTTGGAAGTGGAATTAAATACAAAGCAAGTAGATAACCTTGCAAAGCAAGTAGATAACCTTGCTGAATTCTTTCCACGCAAAATATTCAATATTTTTCAGAAAAATTCTCTGAAAAGTTTTCAGGACCTCATAGATTGTAGAGATTTTTATAGTTTAATCTACTTCTCTGGAAACGATATATATTCATTCCTTGGTGGATTCGAGGAACTTTGGAATCATCTGTATTCCTTAAGCAGAGTACATATTTATTGGTTAAGCAAAGCAGATTCTAGCCCCGCAAAAGAATCTAGCATCAAAAAGTCCTTTCAATTCACTCTACTTCAAAAGATTTCGCGTTTGAAGAAGATGGAAAATGTCTTCAAATTCCATACTTTTGAAATTGCTCAATTTTTTGGACGGGATGTAGCAAGGCTTCTTAAGGAAGCCGAATTCAAGACTCTGCAAGATCTTATAGATTTTGACGATCTATATAATCGAGTCTCACTGTTTCCTCAAAACAATATACAAGAATTCCATCGTGAATTCTCGAGAGTATATTATTGTTTTTCTTTTTTAGCAGAGATGAAAAAAAGAATAAAAAGAATATAAAGAAGGAAGTTAAGTTTCTTTATGTTCTTTTTTTCAATTTGAGAAATACCAAGGTTCTACAAGGGCCTTGGTTCCATGTTATGATGTATTTAGACCTGTTTTTGATAGATCTATAGGACATAGAATAACAATCAATCTTTACCATGCAAAAAAAGGAGTAATCAGCTGTGATAGGTGAAAAAAAAAAGAATTGTCAAAAAAAGAATTGTCAAAAAAAGAATTGTAGTAAAGAAAAGATTTGTAGCTAAGCATTTATCGGAAACATTTGAAAAAATCAAAATGGGGGAGGAGAGAGAAATAATAGTCACTTGGTCTCGGGCATCAACTATTATACCCTCAGCCATACAATCATGAAACTTTTCTTTTTTTATAAATACTAAGAGAGGTGCAATCGAACCTATGACCAATAAACATGAATGGAAATCTGTTTCCTTTATCCGCCAAAGTCGTAGTTTACATTATGGTCGTTTCATGCTATCGTCGCTTAAGGAAGGTCAGGCTAATATATTAGGTACTACCATACGAAGAGTTCTACTTGCAGAAATAAAAGGAACACGTATAACACATGCTACATTTCAATTGAAAGAAAAACAAGAAAAATCTTTTCATCAATATAGTACTATACCTGGTATAAGAGAATCTGTAGATGAAATATTACAAAATCTCAAGACAATTGTCTTGAAAAGCCTCACCAATCAAGTTATCAAAGCATCGATATCGATTTCGGAGAGTGGTCCAATGCTTTTTACTGCCAAAAATATAAACCTACCGGATTTTGTTCACATAGTCAACGAAGACCAACCTATTGCGTATATAACAGGACCAATAGATTTATCAATTGAATTGATATTAGAACGAGATAGAGGGTATCACCCTCGACACTTAGATACTGCTTCGAAGATTAGAAATCATAGGGGAATTAATGGATTTGAAAGTAGAAGTTTCAATGGAAATGTAAAAAGAAGTGTCGTCAATGACAATGTCAAATATGGCGATTATAGCGATGAAAATTGCAGTTTTACTTTTCCCATAGATAGCACATTTACTCCTGTGCTACAGGTCAATTATACGTATCATGCTAATAAACAGTATTATGATCCGCTTAAAAAAAAAATTGACTCCGAGGAAATACTATTTCTCGAGATATGCACGAATGGAAGTTTGACTCCTGTAGAAGCACTTCGTGAAGCTTGTCTTCATTTGATTGATTTTTTTCAAATTTTGCCCCTCTTATGAAGAAGAAAATCTCTTTTTGAGAGAAAGGGATGAAAAGGATTTCTTTTTGATATTTCAACAAATTTTTCAGAAATATCTGCGTATGGATATACAAAAGTCATGGTATAATATAAAACAAATCGTTATCAACACTCCGTATTTTTTTTGCAGGACATATAATGAATCAAATATCTTTCATAACGGAGGAATCAAAAAAGATGAAACAAAATAAACTCAAAAAGATGATTCCAAGTGGAGAACAAATGGAAGAGAAACGAAAAAATATAGAGAAAGAATTACTTGAAGAAGAACTAGATTTAGATCAAGAGGAACTGGATAAAATGAATGAAGATAAACTCGAATCAGATGAAGAGGAATTCAACAAATTGATTGGAAAGAAATATACTCGAAACGAAATAGAGCAACTATTTCTTCTCGCAGAAATAGAAACAAAAGCAGAAATAGAAGAAAAAGAAAAAAACCTTGCTTATGATGAAGATGCTAATCAAAATTCAAAAAAATCAATAAAATCAGAAGAATCAACTGAATCTGAGGAATCACAAGAATCAGAAGAATCAACAAAATATGAAGAATCAGAAGAATCAACAAAATATGAAGAATCAGAAGAATCAACAAAATATGAAGAATCAGAGGAATCAACAAAATATGAAGAATCAGAGGAATCAACAAAATATGAAGAATCAGAAGAATCAACAGAATCTGAGGAATCACAAGAATCAGAAGAATCAACAAAATATGAAGAATCAGAAGAATCAACAAAATATGAAGAATCAGAAGAATCAACAGAATCTGAGGAATCACAAGAATCAGAAGAATCAACAGAATCTGAAGAAGATATACCTTACATGGATAAGGTCGATTCTTATCAAAGAAAAACAGGTTTGACTGACGCTGTTCAAACAGGAATAGGTCAACTCGACGGTATCCCTGTAGCACTTGCGGTTATGGATTTTGAGTTTATCGGAGGAAGTATGGGATCGGTAGTGGGTGAAAAAATAACCCGTCTAATTCAATATGCTACGAGAAAATCCTTACCTCTCATCATTTGTTGTGCTTCTGGAGGAGCTCGTATGCAAGAAGGAAGTTTCAGCTTAATGCAGATGGGTAAAATATCTTCGACTTTATTGAATTTTCAATTCCATGAAAACTTATTTTTAGTGTCACTTCTGACATCGCCTACAACAGGTGGTGTCACAGCCAGTTTTGGAATGCTTGGCGATATAATTATTGGTGAACCAGATGCAACCATTGCATTTGCAGGTAAAAGAGTGATTGAAGAAGTAATGAAGATCGAAGTACCCGAGGGTGTACAGGAAGCTGAATACTTATTGGAAAAGGGCTCGTTGGATTCAATTGTACCGCGTAATCTTTTCAAAGGTGTTCTTAGTGAATTATTGGCGTTCCACGGTATCTTTCATTTTTCTAAAAATAGAGGAGGTTTATGCTAAAAATATTATCTGCATTTCTATTCGATTTATGGAATCGTTTTGTTATATTTTTTATTATGTTTTGCTCATTTTGGTTTGATCCACGATTTTATATCGTGGAACTTGATTCTTTCACGAATAATTTCGAATTGTACATTTTTTTCTATGTGTTCTATAAATTCGTGATAGAGATTTTTCTCTATTTTATAGGATGCATTTTGAAAATGTTCAAATTTCGGGATATTCATTTAGAAAACCAAATTGACCAATATGCTAAGCTCATTCACGGGCTTATGCTAGCCTATACATTAATGTCCATTAACGAAGATGAGTTAATGGAATTAATGTATAGCGGTTTTTTTGTATTCCGATTCATTTTTTTGAGATTTCGTATTGATTTTCAATTCAAAATCTTTTATCGCAGATTTTTGATTATATTGATTCTAATCCTTATTTTCAAGATAATCAAAAACTTTTTTGATAAGTGAGAAAATCTTTTTGAAATGAACTCTGATATGATAAATAATAAGATTTCGAGTATTTTTATATCCCTAAAACTAATAAAGAAGACTCATCTGTCTGGAAAAAAGAATGATTCTTTCTTTTAATGGGTCTTCTCCTTTCTTTGACACTTTCTTTATTTTCATATATTGTATTTATTCTGACCTCGATACTTAAGAAAGCTAAAGCCAACCGATAATATGGGATTTTATCCCGTCTGAGTTCTGATAATAAATGATCTTATATCGTATATTAGAATTCACTAACGTCTTATTTTCTAATGAATAAAGGAGACTCGTATGGAACAAGTTCAAGTTAGAAATAGCAGCTTTTCAGATAAGTTTTATTATTCCGTAATAGTACGTACATGTTTTCAAAAAGACAATTATGATTCTTTGATTCGTTTTTTTCTTTTATGTTCATACAGCGATTTATATATTTATAACCAAGATCAAGAATATAACCTACCCGTTCATCCCAAAATTTTTGAATTGATGATAGGATATCCTATTTTAATTAAAGCATTTCTAGTTTTAAGATTGAAAATCCACGAAAAGGACAAACTTTACAATTTTGTAATAAAAGATATAAAAAAGTATTTTTCTATTGCTCAGAGTGCTTATGATAATAGAAATTCAGAATACCAAAATAATCTTAAGCCAGAGGAGCCAGAGGAGCCAGAGGAACCAGAGGAGCCAGTTGATCCAAAGGATGTATTTGCGCCATTCGGTCATTTATGGACTATGTGTGAAAATTGTGAGACATCCATTTACAAACAATATGCGCAAAAAAACAAATATATTTGTCAACATTGTGGATTTCATTTACAAATGGAGAGTTTCGATCGAATCGAATCTTTTATTGATTCGGGTACTTGGGATTCTATGGATGAGAATATGGTTTCTACTGATCCCTATGAGATTCTTAGAAAAAACCTTGCGTCTGCTTCAAAAGATTCTGAAGAATTTATCGAATCACAAGAAGCAGATGAATTTGATAAAGGAGGGCCGTATGAGAAATCCAAATAACCTCAAAAAGGAATTTATTTTGAGGATCGTCAAGAATTCTCGAAATATGATAAAATCAATCCAATCTCAAGATATGAGATTGATTTTAATAATATCGGTGTATATTTGTATAGGAATAATATTATTAATTATCTTAATTAAGATAATTAATAATATTATTCCTAGATTGAAACCGGTATTTTCGATAATTCAATTGATACTTTCGATGATCCTCTTTATCTTAAAATTGATATTTTCGATAATCCTCTTTATCTTAAATAGCATAATTAAGTTCATTATTTCTATCATCAATATCATGATAGAAATAATGAAATTTATTATTAAATTTCTTTTGAAAATAATTAATAATTATATATATTTTGAAAATAATTATATATATTTTAAATGAAATATTAAGACTTTTAAGATAAAAAGGATTATCGAAAATACACATGCTACATTTCAATTGAAAGAAAAACAAGAAAAATCTTTTCATCAATATAGTACCATACCTGGTATAAGAGAATCTGTAGATGAAATATTACAAATGCAGGTTAAAGAGTGATTGAAGAGATCTATCTCCTTCTATCCAAATCAAATCCTCCATTTGATTTGGATAGAATAAGAAAGTAGTATATGAATCAATCCAAGTTTTTGTGTATACTAGATTCAAATAACTGGCATAATTCTGATTTTTTGATTTTTCCTGATCGGAAAAATCATCCATGAAAAAGAAAGAAAAAAGATAGAAAAATTTGGTTTTTTATGGTCAAAAATTCATTCACTCCTATTATTTCACAAGAAGAAAATAAGGGTTCTGTTGAATTTCAAGTATTCAGTTTCACCAATAAGATACAGAGGCTTACTTCCCATTTAGAATTGCACAAAAAAGATTTTTTATCGGAAAGGGGTCTACGAAAAATTCTGGGAAAACGTAAACGGTTGCTGGCTTATTTGTCAAAGAAAAATCGAGTACGTTATAATAAATTAATTGATCAGTTGAATATTCGAGAGCCACAAACTCGTTAATTTCATTGTTTGAATTTTTTTTAGTAGTATTCGATTTTTCATTTTGATGAGCCTCACTTTGAGGAATTCATGGAATAATGAATTCAGGAAGAAAAGATATGACTGTACCGGTTACAAGAAAAGATATCATGATAGTCAATATGGGTCCTCACCACCCATCAATGCATGGTGTTCTTCGACTGATCCTTACTCTCGATGGTGAAGATGTTATTGATTGTGAACCCATATTGGGCTATTTACACAGAGGAATGGAAAAAATAGCGGAAAACCGAACAATTATACAATATCTACCTTATGTAACACGGTGGGATTATTTAGCTACTATGTTCACAGAGGCAATAACGGTAAATGCACCAGAAAAATTGGAAAATGTTCAAGTACCTCAAAGAGCTAGCTATATCCGAGTTATTATGCTGGAATTGAGCCGTATAGCTTCTCATTTGTTATGGCTTGGACCTTTTATGGCAGATATCGGTGCACAGACTCCTTTCTTCTATATTTTCAGAGAGAGAGAATTGATATACAACCTATTCGAAACCGCCACAGGTATGCGAATGATGCATAATTATTTCCGCATCGGGGGGGTAGCTGCTGATCTACCTTATGGATGGATAGAGAAATGTTTCGATTTCTGCGATTATTTCTTAACAGGAGTTGTTGAATATCAAAAACTGATTACACGGAATCCCATTTTTTTGGAACGAGTGGAAGGAGTGGGCATTATTCGTGGAGAAGAAGCAGTAAATTGGGGTTTATCCGGGCCAATGTTACGAGCTTCTGGAATCCAATGGGATCTTCGTAAAGTTGATAATTATGAGTGTTACAATGAATTCGATTGGGAAATCCAATGGCAAAAAGAAGGAGATTCATTAGCTCGTTATTTAGTACGAATCGGTGAAATGAGGGAATCCATAAAAATGATTCAACAGGCTCTAGAGGGAATTCCTGGAGGACCCTATGAGAATTTAGAAGTCCGACGCTTTGATAGAGCAAAGAATTACGAATGGAATGATTTTGCATATAGATTTATAAGTAAAAAACCTTCACCCAATTTTGAATTGTCGAAACAAGAACTTTATGTGAGAGTGGAAGCCCCAAAAGGGGAATTAGGGATTTATTTGATAGGAGATAATAGTGTTTTCCCCTGGAGATGGAAAATTCGTCCACCCGCTTTTATCAATTTGCAAATTCTTCCTCAGCTAGTTAAAAGAATGAAATTGGCTGATATCATGACGATATTAGGTAGTATAGATATCATTATGGGAGAAGTTGATCGTTGAAATGATAATTGATACGACAGAAGTACAAACTATCAATTCTTTCTCTACATTGGGATTTTTCAAAGAAGTCTATGGACTGATATGGATTGTACCTATTTTGACCCTGATATTGGGAATCACAATAGGGGTACTAGTAATTGTTTGGTTAGAAAGAGAAATATCTGCAGCGATCCAACAGCGTATTGGGCCTGAATATGCTGGTCCGTTGGGAATTCTTCAAGCTATAGCAGATGGGACTAAATTACTTTTGAAAGAGGATCTCCTCCCATCTCGAGGAGATATTCGTCTGTTTAGTGTTGGACCGTCTATAGCAGTCATATCAGTTCTACTAAGCTATTTAGTAATTCCTTTTGAGTATCGTCTTGTTTTAGCTGATCTCGATATAGGTGTTTTTTTATGGATCGCCATTTCAAGTATTGCTCCTATTGGTCTTCTTATGTCAGGATATGGATCGAATAATAAATATTCCTTTTCAGGTGGTCTACGAGCTGCTGCTCAATCTATTAGTTATGAAATACCATTAACTCTATGTGTATTATCAATATCTCTACGTGTGATTCGTTGGAATATGAACTTTTACCTCTTTTTCTTCTAGAAATCAAAGAACAAAAAGAGGTTCAATGTATTAAATAGATATTCTCATTTTTTTATTCAGCATTCAGGTTGATGAGTTAAATCAGATAGTTATATGAGTGAAACAAAACAGCTTATCCATTTGTAGTAAGAAGAAAAAATCTCATTCCCTGTGTACAAGAATCAAGTTGAAGTAAACATAAGCAGCGTAACCTGTTTACCCCAAGATTCCGATTTTTTGATTAGTCATCATATCTTGAAGCGGGTGCAAACAAAAGATCAACTGTATGGAGTTTCTACTACTTTCTTGTATTTATTACTATACCGGCGATCAATCAAAAGTCAGTGGACAGTTAGGAACACCAAGGTACACAAAAGATTAGTAATCGAGATAATGTAAGGTATCAAAAAAGAGGTTTTTCCACATAAAACGAATCATAATAAGGACTTGAAATTGGTAGAAATGATCAAGTAGTACTTCCCTACGATTCCGATCTAGAGTATGCTCCTATTCACTGATTAAAGAAATGACTATCAAGAACGAATTAATCTTTTATTTTTTTTTGAAGTACCCTCCCCTGAGACAGAAGAAGAGGAAAAAAGAAATGGAATGCCATATATGGAATGAATAATAAAAAAAAATCTTTCTTTATTCTTTCTTCCATATTCATACATATACAATTCTTATCATGATTCATGAACTAATGCCTAATTCTTTCTATTTATTGATATAACGAGTATTTTATTGAAAGATTCAGTTATTACCGAACAAAGAGAGATTCTCATTATAAAGGATAAGATCAATTCGGAAGCAACTTTTTGATTATTCCAGCAGACAGAATTCCATTGGTCTTGGGACTCTCCGATGTATCTTTATTCTATCTACCCCAAAGAAAGATGCCGATAATACCGAACTTGTCCTTACATTTTTTGTGGCCATAGAGGAGCTGTATGAAGCTGAGGTTTCATGTACGGTTTTGAAATAGCGATGAAAACAGTGATGTTATTTTCGACTATGATTATCTAACAGTTCAAGTACAGTTGATATAGTTGAAGCACAGTCCAAATATGGTTTTTGGGGGTGGAATCTGTGGCGTCAGCCTATAGGCTTTCTAGTTTTTCTAATTTCTTCTCTAGCCGAATGTGAGAGATTGCCCTTTGATTTACCAGAAGCAGAGGAGGAATTAGTAGCAGGTTATCAAACCGAATATTCGGGTATCAAATATGCTCTCTTTTATCTTGCTTCTTACCTAAATCTATTAGTTTCTTCATTATTTGTCACAATTCTTTACTTAGGTGGGTGGAATTTCTCTATTCCGTACATATCTATTCCTGAACTTTTCAGAATAAATAAAATGGTTGGAATTTTTGGAATGACAATTGGTATCTTTATTACATTAGCTAAGGCTTATTTTTTTCTCTTAATTTCTATCACAACAAGATGGACTTTACCGAGGATGAGAATAGACCAGTTATTAAATCTTGGATGGAAATTTCTTTTACCTATTTCTCTAGGTAATCTGTTATTAACAACTTCTTCTCAACTTGTCTCACTATAAATAACAGAATACGATAACAAGATTCTCGATTCATAATCTCTCTCAAACAAGAGAAAGAAACTCCCATTTTCTCATTGATATTTACAATATGTTCCCTATGGTAACTGGGTTCACGAATTATGGTCAACAAACAATACGAGCTGCAAGGTACATTGGTCAAAGTTTCATAATTACCTTATCCCACACAAATCGTTTACCTGTCACTATTCAATATCCTTATGAAAAATCGATCATGTCAGAGCGTTTCCGGGGTCGAATCCACTTTGAATTTGATAAATGTATTGCTTGTGAAGTATGTGTTCGTGTATGCCCGATAGATCTACCCGTTGTTGATTGGAGATTGGAAAGAGATATTAAAAAGAAACAATTGCTTAATTATAGTATTGATTTCGGGGTTTGTATATTTTGCGGTAATTGTGTCGAGTATTGTCCAACAAACTGTTTATCAATGACTGAAGAATATGAACTTTCTACTTATGATCGTCATGAATTGAATTATAATCAAATTGCTTTAGGTCGGTTACCAATCTCCATAATTGGAGATTACACAATTCAAACTGTTATGAATTCGACTCAAATCCAAAGAGACAAAGAGAATTCCTTTGATTCAAGAACGATTACTAATTACTAAGATTTTTTTTGGTTAGTCAGTAACTACAAAGAAAACTAATAACTATTGATTGTCGAAAATATTGAAACTGAGAATCTATTTTTCGTGATGGGATGATTTCGAAATATACCATTTGAACCACTATTCAAACTAGTCTTTTTTCGGATAAAGATTCTATTTACATTAATCCATATTCCCATTTCATTCTATGACAAATGGATCATAAACTATATTATATACAAGAAGAAAAGAGGGTAACCCCTTTTCCTTTCCTGGACCTTTTAGTACGGTCATGATATATTTTAAGTTCTTTGTTTTTTTTTTATACATAATGGATTTACCTGGACCAATACATGATATTCTTGTGGTATTTCTGGGATCAGTTCTTGTATTAGGGGGTCTAGGGGTAGTATTACTTACCAATCCAATTTATTCTGCCTTTTCGTTGGGATTGGTTCTTATTTCTATATCTTTATTCTATATTTCATTGAACTCCTATTTTGTAGCTGCCGCACAGCTCCTTATTTATGTCGGAGCCATAAATGTATTGATCTTATTTGCTGTAATGTTCATGAATGGTTCAGAATATTCCAAAGATTCCTATCTTTGGACCATTGGAGATGCGGTAACTTCACTGGTTTGTACAACTATTCTTTTTTCACTAATGACTACTATCCCAGATACATCATGGTACGGGATTCTTTGGACTACAAGATCAAACCAAATTATAGAACAGGACCTCATAAATAACGTTCAACAAATTGGGATTCATTTAGCAACAGATTTTTTTCTTCCCTTTGAACTCATTTCTATAATTCTTTTAGTTTCCTTGATAGGTGCAATTACTATGGCTCGACAATAATAAATACTTAGAACGATTCCAAATTCTTAGAATTCTCAATTCTAAATAAAAAAACTCTAAATTTTTGGTCCTTTTTTATTTTTTACCTTATCTTAATCTCTTTTTTCCTTATTTCATTTCCTAAAAAAAGTAAAATTTATTATGTGGGAAATCAAAATATCTTTATCCATACTATTTTAATCAATCAAAAAAATATTTTATCTTTATTACTTTATTGATATATCTTTATTACCTTATTATTAATAATAAATTAAAAAATTTTAAATTTTTATATTTGACTTAAAGTGTTATTGTCTTATTTCTTATTTATTTTTTACATTATTCTTGAACTTAAAATATTTTAATAAAGATTAAGAATTGGTGGATCAAAATTTCAGAAAAGAAAAAAATATAAATTAACAATTAATCTTCTTAATATCTTAATATCTTATGGAACATATATATCAATACGCATGGATAATACCTTTTCTTTCACTTCCAGTTCCGATATCCATAGGGCTTGGACTTTTACTTATTCCGACAGCAATAAAAAATATTCGTCGTATATGGGCTTTTCCAAGTATTTTCTTTTTAATAATAACTATGATATTTTCCTTGAATTTTTCTATTCAAGAAATAAATGGGAGTTTGATTTATCAATACCTATGGTCTTGGACCATTAATAAGGATTTTTCCTTAGAATTCGGATATTTGATTGACTCACTTACCTCAATTATGTTAACACTCATTACTACTGTTGGAATCACAGTTCTTATTTATAGTGACAATTATATGTCTCATGATCAAGCATATTTGAGATTTTTTGCTTATTTGAATCTTTTCAATGCTTCTATGTTGGGACTAGTTACAAGTTCAAATTTAATACAAATTTATATTTTTTGGGAAATAGTCGGAATATGCTCCTATTTGCTAATAGGATTTTGGTTTACACGGCCACTCGCTGCAAATGCCTGCCAAAAAGCTTTTGTAACTAATCGTGTAGGCGATTTTGGTTTATTATTAGGAATTTTAGGTTTTTATTGGATAATTGGTAGTTTCGAATTTCGAGATTTATTTGAAATAACTAATAATTTAATCCAAAAAAATGGAGTAAATTCTTTATTTACTACTTTATGTACCTTTTTATTATTTGTTGGTGCAATTGCTAAATCCGCACAATTCCCACTTCACATATGGTTACCTGATGCCATGGAAGGACCCACCCCTGTTTCTGCTCTTATACACGCTGCTACCATGGTAGCAGCGGGGGTTTTTCTTGTAGCTCGACTCTTTCCTCTTCTCTTAATAACACCTAATATAATGCATATTATTTCTTTAATAGGTTTAATAACATTATTCTTAGGAGCTACTTTGGCTCTTGCTCAAATAGACATTAAAAGAAGTTTAGCCTATTCTACAATGTCTCAATTGGGTTACATTATACTAGCTTTAGGTATAGGTTCGTCTCGAACTGCTTTATTTCATTTGATTACCCATGCTTACTCTAAGGCTTTATTGTTTTTAGGATCTGGATCTATTATTCATTCAATGGAACCTGTTGTTGGATATTCACCGTATAAGAATCAAAATATGGTTCTTATGGGTGGTTTAACCAAATATATTCCAATTACAAGAACTGCCTTTTTATTGGGTACACTGTCTCTTTGTGGTATTCCACCCCTTGCCTGTTTTTGGTCTAAAGATGAGATTCTTAGTAATAGTTGGTTGTATTCTCCAATTTTCGGGATAATAACTTATTTCACAACAGGATTAACAGCATTTTATATGTTTCGAGTATATTTACTTACTTTTGATGGATGTTTGCGTATTCATTTTCAAGGTTATAGTAGTACTAAAACAAATTTGTTTTATTCAATATCTCTATGGGGTAAAAGTATGTCCAAAAGATCAAACACCGATATAAATTTGCCTTTATCAACAATACATAAAAAAGTTTCCTTTTTTTTTAAAGAAAAAAAAAATAACGTAAAAAATAAGATATATTACTTTAATACTTTTTTTACAAATAAATATACTTCTATATATCCTCATGAATTAGACAATACTATGCTCTTTCCTCTTCTCCTATTAGTACTTTTTACTATGTTCATTGGTTCAATAGGAATTTGCTTTGATCCAAGAGGAATAGATCTTGATTTATTATCGAAATGGTTAACTTTATCAAAAGACCCTTTCATTGAAAGTTCAAATCAATGCGTAATTTTCTATGAATTCTTTCAAAATGTAATCATTTCAGTAAGTATAGCAACTTTTGGATTATGCATAGCATTCACTTTCTATGGATCTATAAATTCCTTTTTTCCGAATTTATATCTATTTAATTTTTTTCTTAAAAAAGGTATTAAAAGAAATTTTTTAGACCAAATACAAAATGCAATATATAATTGGTCATATAATCGTGGTTACATAGATATTGTTTATACTAGTGTTTTTACATTGGGTATAAGAAGATTAAGCAAGTTCACTGAATTTTTTGATAGACATATAGTTGATGGAATTCCAAATGGAATTGGTATTACAAGTTTTTTTATAGGAGAAGGAATTAGGTATATAGGAAATGGGAGAGTCTCATCTTATTTATTCTTTTATTTATCTTTTGTATCTTTCTTTTTTTTAATCTTCTTATTTTTTTCATTAATACACATTTAATATAAATATATTTAAAAATGTTAGAAATTCTTTTATTTCTAATTGAAAAACATATGGAAATTGAAAACATATTGAAACACATATATTCTATAGAAGTATAGAAGGAAATCTTCTCTGTAGTTCAATAGATAACTAAATATCTTATAGTTGAGTAATATTAGTATTAGAAAAATATTAGTATTAGATAAAATTAAAATATATAATAAAAGTTTTATTGAAAGAATTCAATAGTCTTTTCTTTTTACTCAAGTTATATATAAATATATTATTCTTAACTTCAATAAGATTCTCCTAAGATTCTCCATTGTTTTTTTTATTATTTTATGCTCCTTTTCTTTCATTTAAATACCTAATAATATAAATGAAAATACATTATTTATTATTTTTTGAAAGTTCAATCAAAAAAATATCGAAGAGTTTTTTCCTATTAGCTTAGATATTTTATTTATATTAGGAAATATAAAAAATGATATAATAAATAATTCTTAATTCTTTCTTTTGAACAAAAAATGTCTTTCACATAAAAAAAAATAAAAAAACTTCCTTTCAATGGCAGTTCCAAAAAAACGTACTTCTATGTCAAAAAAACGTATTCGTAGAAATATCTGGAGAAAAAAAGCATATTTAACTGTAGTAAAAACCTGTTCTTTAGTAAAATCACTTTCTATTGGAAATTCAAAAAGTTTTATTGAAAAAAAACCAAATAAAAGAACTTTTGGTTTTTACAGAATAGATATAGATTAAAATGCTATAGATTAGAGAACTAGCTTTGAAATAACTGATTCATATTAATTTCAATCTCTTATTTTTTGAATTATTTTTTTTTTTAGTAAAATTTTGATTAGGATACACTCTAATTAGAACTAATATTTATTATTATATATAATATTTAGTTTTTCCTAAGACGGATATTTTAGAATTTTAAGTACTTAATTAATGAATTTTTCACAATAGAAATAGAAGAAAAATCTTTTCTTTTTTCTATTGTGAAAAGTTTAATAGGACTTCAATCAATATAAATTGAGATTTATATATTCCCTATATATTTCTATTTTTATAGAAATTTTTATAATATTTTTATAATAGAGCTATAAATTTTTACCATTTTGCATTTATTTTTCTTATTTCTACTAAGTACTAAGATATTCAATAATTAATATGAAGAAATAAAAAAATTTTATTCTTATCATTCTTAATAAGAAAATAAGAGAAATACAAAAAAAATGAAAAAATGAAAAATGGCAGTAATATATTATGTAAAAGAAGCAGGATTTTTTCTAAATAATCAATATAAGATGAAACAAATCTTCTTTATTGATTCTCAAGTTTCTTAGAATTTTTGATTCTCAAGTTTCTTAGAATTTTTGAATCTTGACAATTAATCATGAATTCCATTATTATTGAAAATAAGCCGCCATGGTGAAATTGGTAGACACGCTGCTCTTAGGAAGCAGTACATAACGTATCTCGGTTCGAGTCCGAGTGGCGGCATGACTATATACATGTTCAAATATATTGAAAAATTCTAAATTCAAAATTTATTATCAAAAATTAATAATGTGATGTATAAAATTTATTTATTAATGTAATGAGAATTCTTTAATTGATTTTCAAAATTCTTATTTCAATATTGAATTTTTGAATCTTGACAACGCTGAGCTTGCAAGACAATTTTTTTCAGTGTCTGACGATTCTGCTTAACAAAAGCAGCAGTACGCTAGACTAGAGCAGGACGCTCCTCTGAGCAGTGGATTGGAGTATTTATTACCATTGCTTACTGTTGGAAGGTGAGCAGTATCTGCGCCTTCTGCAGTGTGGTACAATACGTGGACACACTGTTGTAAACAGCAGTTAGCTTATTGCTCTTACTACTAGTATTGTATTTATTAGTGATATTTTAGTAAAAGCTTTCTTTGTGGTAAATGTTTCAAACCAGCTTCTTAATCGAAGTTTGAAACTAACTTCTTGGTTCGAATCCGAGTGGCGGCATGGCTTTATATATGTTAAAATATATTGAGAAATTCAAAATCCTGTAAGGAGAATTCTTTTATGATATTTCTAAATATAGAACATATATTAACTCATATATCTTTTTCAATTATTTCAATTGTCATTATAATTAATTTGATTACCTTATTATTTGGCGAAATTGTTGAATTACGTAATTCCTTAGAAAAAGGGATGATTATTATTTTTTTATCTACAACTGAATTATTAATTTTTCGTTGGATTTATTCAGGGTACTTTCCATTAAGTAATTTATATGAGTCTTTAATCTTTCTTTCATGTAGTTTTTGTGTTATTCATATGGTTCCAAAGACTCAGAATCATCAAAATGAGTTAAACACAATAACTACACCAAGTACCATTTTGACTCAAGGTTTTGCCACATCAGGTTTCTGTCTCTCAGCAGAAATGCATAAGTCCACAATATTAGCACCTGCACTACAATCTCAGTGGTTAATGATGCATGTAAGTATGATGTTGTTGAGTTATGGAGCTCTTTTATGCGGATCTTTATTATCAGTTGCTCTTTTAACTCTTACATGTCAGAAAAAGATTAATTTTGAGAAATTACGTCATTCCGTTCCAAACTATTACAAATATGAATTAATTGAGCGTTTGGATTATTGGAGTTATCGTGTTATTAGTTTCGGATTTATCCTTTTAACCTTAGGTATTCTTTGTGGAGCAGTATGGGCTAATGAAGCTTGGGGATCCTATTGGAATTGGGATCCAAAAGAAACTTGGGCATTTATAACTTGGATTATATTTGCAATTTATTTGCATATTAGAATGAATCAAAATTGTAAAGGTAAAAATTCTGCGTTTATAGCTTCTATTGGATTTCTTATTATTTGGATATCTTACTTTGGTATCAATCTTTTAGGAATAGGTTTACATAGCTACGGTTCATTCAGATTTATATAAAAATTGAATTTTTATATTAAAAAACAGACCCATATCTATATCTATAGGAATTAATTAAGGAAAAACTAAAAGAAAAAAGATTTTTTTATATTATATAAAATATAAAAAAAATATATATATATAAATCTTTATATTGAGTTTTTGAGAATTTTAAAAGAATTCTCAAAAACTCAACATATATCTTCTCGGATTAGAATTTCGTTCGTTTTAGAATAAAACGAAAAAATCTTTTATAATTTATAAAATTTCAATAGAAAAATTCTATTTTATTTTTTATTATAGATAGAAGCTTCAATTTTATTCCAAATGAATAAAATACTATCTATGATAATAATTAGACAAGATAGTTTGCACTCTCTCAATGGATAATGATAAAATAAAATCAGGATAAATACCAATTCCTATTATTGGTAAAAAAAGACAGGTTGAAAGAAAGACTTCTCGTGATCCAGAATCCGAATCAAAAAAATTCGAGTTTGAAATATGAAATAACTTGTAGCCATAGAACATCTGACGTAATATAGATAAAAAATAAATTGGGGTTAATATTATTCCAACAGCCATTACGAAAGTAGTTATGATTTTTGGTATTAAAAAATATTTTTGACTAATAATAAGTCCCATGAATACTAAAAATTCTGCAATAAAACCGCTCATTCCTGGTAATGCAAAAGAAGCCGTCGAAAAACTACTGAACAAAGCAAATATTTTAGGCATTGAGATAGATATCCCTCCCATTTCTTCAAGATAAAAAAAATGAATTCTATCACAACTCGTCCCTACCAAGAAAAAAAACGCAGCACCAATAAATCCATGAGAAAGCATTTGTAAAATAGCTCCATTTAGTCCTATGTCGGTTATAGAACCAATTCCTATAGCTATAAAACCCATATGAGATACAGAAGAATATGCTATTCTCTTTTTTAAATTGCGTTGACCAAGAGAAGTTGAAGCTCCATAAATAATTTGTATCGTTCCTATTATTACCAACCAAGGAGAAAATATAGAATGAGCATGGGGTAATAATTCCATATTAATCCGAATTAATCCATATGCTCCCATTTTCAATAAAATACCAGCTAAGAGCATACATGTACTATAATGTGCTTCTCCGTGGGTATCTGGTAACCATGTATGCAAGGGTATAATTGGCAATTTGATAGCATATGCAATAAGAAAGCCGATATAAAATGTGATTTCTAATACGATAGGATATGATTGATTAATTAATCTTTCAAAATCTAGTACTGGTTTATTGGAAGCATACAAACCCATACCTAGAACTCCAGTTAATAAAAAGATAGATCCTCCTGCTGTGTATAAAATAAATTTAGTAGCCGAGTAAAGACGTTTCTTACCCCCCCACATGGATAAAAGTAAGTAAATGGGAATTAATTCTAGTTCCCACATGATAAAGAAAAGTAAAAGGTCTTGAGAAAAAAATAATCCCATTTGACCACTATACATTGCTAACATTAGAAAATAAAACAATTGGCAATTTCGAGTAATTGGCCAAGCTGCTAAACTGGCTAAAGTAGTAATAAAGCCTGTGAATAAAATAAGTTCTATGGAAAGCCCATCAACTCCCAATCTCCACTGGAAATCAAAAATATCTATCCATTTAAGATTTTCTGTAAGTTGGATTAATTTATCATCAAATTGGAAATAAAAAAAAAATACATAAGCTGTTAGAATAAGTTCTAGTAAACATATACATAGAGTATACCATCGATAGATCTTGTTCCCTTTGTAAGGAAAAAAGAAAATAAAAGAACCTGCAAATATGGGAAAAACAACAAGTATTGTTAACCAAGGAAAAAAATTCATGAATGATTAAGAGTGAAATACATTTTGACCAGAGAAACCCGTGCTCGAGATTATAGCTTTCATCGAGTACGGATTTTTTCGGTAAATAGGAATCAAATGATTCAGGTGGAACTTTTTGTAACGTATCAATAAGCTAGAGCCATGCTACGAGTTGTTTCAGGCCCTAGATAAACACGGATACTTAAAAAATCTGTTGGACAGGCAGATTCACATCTTTTACAACCTACACAATCTTCCGTTCTTGGTGCGGAGGCAATTTGCTTGGCTTTACATCCATCCCAAGGTATCATTTCCAATACATCCGTAGGACAAGCTCGCACACATTGAGTACATCCTATACAGGTATCATAAATTTTTACTGAATGTGACATTGAATTTCTAAATTAGAATTTTGAAAATTAAAAATTTTCGATCTGGTCAAAGTAGTAAACGAGTCAATTATATTCTAGACACCAGATGAAGCAGTGGTTCATTAAAAATTTTTCAATAAATTGAAATAATTTTTATAATGGAATCTACTTAAAAAAAAGGCCAAAAGATTGAGAATTTGATCTCAACAATAGAATTACACGTACTAAATGCGAATTTTTTAACGAATTGGTTTTTCTTGTTTCACTAAGAATAATTCAATTCAAAAAGTTATTAAAACAAATAAAAGAATCAGTAAAAAAAATTCAATTAATAAATTTTTTAAAATAAAGTAAAGTATAGAAATTAAGCTTTTTTGGATAGTTTATCTATGTGGTAAATATAACTAATTTTTTAATAAATTTGATTGATTAATACTAGTTGATTTTCTGTTACGATAAATGGATGAAACAATTGCTAATCCAATAGCAGCTTCAGCAGCTGCAATAGCTATAACAAAGATGGATAAAATGTCTCCTTTTAATTGTCGATTATCAAACATGTCAGAAAAAATTAAAAGATTTATATTAACGGAATTAAGTACAAGTTCAAGGCACATAAGTGCCCTAACCATGTTTCGACTTGTAATTAATCCATAGAGACCAATAGAGAATAAGTAAACACTCAAAAAAAGCATGTGTTCAAACATCATTAATTGACTCCTTAAATTTATATTTATAATTAATTATAAAAAAAAAATAAATATTTTGATTTACTATATTTTTATTTACAAAATATTGCTATTTATATTGCTATTTTATATTTTAGACTTACTTTTTTATTTCATATTTTTTTATACTTGCTTATTTTATATATTTATATTTTTTTTTAATTGAATATAAAACTTAATTGCTTAATATTTTCAATTGAATTGCTATTTACTTAAATAACTATATTTAGTTTTAGACCAAAAATTTAGAGTTTTTTTATTTAGAATTGAGAATTCTAAGAATTTGGAATCGTTCTAAGTATTTATTATTGTCGAGCCATAGTAATTGCACCTATCAAGGAAACTAAAAGAATTATAGAAATGAGTTCAAAGGGAAGAAAAAAATCTGTTGCTAAATGAATCCCAATTTGTTGAACGTTATTTATGAGGTCCTGTTCTATAATTTGGTTTGATCTTGTAGTCCAAAGAATCCCGTACCATGATGTATCTGGGATAGTAGTCATTAGTGAAAAAAGAATAGTTGTACAAACCAGTGAAGTTACCGCATCTCCAATGGTCCAAAGATAGGAATCTTTGGAATATTCTGAACCATTCATGAACATTACAGCAAATAAGATCAATACATTTATGGCTCCGACATAAATAAGGAGCTGTGCGGCAGCTACAAAATAGGAGTTCAATGAAATATAGAATAAAGATATAGAAATAAGAACCAATCCCAACGAAAAGGCAGAATAAATTGGATTGGTAAGTAATACTACCCCTAGACCCCCTAATACAAGAACTGATCCCAGAAATACCACAAGAATATCATGTATTGGTCCAGGTAAATCCATTATGTATAAAAAAAAAACAAAGAACTTAAAATATATCATGACCGTACTAAAAGGTCCAGGAAAGGAAAAGGGGTTACCCTCTTTTCTTCTTGTATATAATATAGTTTATGATCCATTTGTCATAGAATGAAATGGGAATATGGATTAATGTAAATAGAATCTTTATCCGAAAAAAGACTAGTTTGAATAGTGGTTCAAATGGTATATTTCGAAATCATCCCATCACGAAAAATAGATTCTCAGTTTCAATATTTTCGACAATCAATAGTTATTAGTTTTCTTTGTAGTTACTGACTAACCAAAAAAAATCTTAGTAATTAGTAATCGTTCTTGAATCAAAGGAATTCTCTTTGTCTCTTTGGATTTGAGTCGAATTCATAACAGTTTGAATTGTGTAATCTCCAATTATGGAGATTGGTAACCGACCTAAAGCAATTTGATTATAATTCAATTCATGACGATCATAAGTAGAAAGTTCATATTCTTCAGTCATTGATAAACAGTTTGTTGGACAATACTCGACACAATTACCGCAAAATATACAAACCCCGAAATCAATACTATAATTAAGCAATTGTTTCTTTTTAATATCTCTTTCCAATCTCCAATCAACAACGGGTAGATCTATCGGGCATACACGAACACATACTTCACAAGCAATACATTTATCAAATTCAAAGTGGATTCGACCCCGGAAACGCTCTGACATGATCGATTTTTCATAAGGATATTGAATAGTGACAGGTAAACGATTTGTGTGGGATAAGGTAATTATGAAACTTTGACCAATGTACCTTGCAGCTCGTATTGTTTGTTGACCATAATTCGTGAACCCAGTTACCATAGGGAACATATTGTAAATATCAATGAGAAAATGGGAGTTTCTTTCTCTTGTTTGAGAGAGATTATGAATCGAGAATCTTGTTATCGTATTCTGTTATTTATAGTGAGACAAGTTGAGAAGAAGTTGTTAATAACAGATTACCTAGAGAAATAGGTAAAAGAAATTTCCATCCAAGATTTAATAACTGGTCTATTCTCATCCTCGGTAAAGTCCATCTTGTTGTGATAGAAATTAAGAGAAAAAAATAAGCCTTAGCTAATGTAATAAAGATACCAATTGTCATTCCAAAAATTCCAACCATTTTATTTATTCTGAAAAGTTCAGGAATAGATATGTACGGAATAGAGAAATTCCACCCACCTAAGTAAAGAATTGTGACAAATAATGAAGAAACTAATAGATTTAGGTAAGAAGCAAGATAAAAGAGAGCATATTTGATACCCGAATATTCGGTTTGATAACCTGCTACTAATTCCTCCTCTGCTTCTGGTAAATCAAAGGGCAATCTCTCACATTCGGCTAGAGAAGAAATTAGAAAAACTAGAAAGCCTATAGGCTGACGCCACAGATTCCACCCCCAAAAACCATATTTGGACTGTGCTTCAACTATATCAACTGTACTTGAACTGTTAGATAATCATAGTCGAAAATAACATCACTGTTTTCATCGCTATTTCAAAACCGTACATGAAACCTCAGCTTCATACAGCTCCTCTATGGCCACAAAAAATGTAAGGACAAGTTCGGTATTATCGGCATCTTTCTTTGGGGTAGATAGAATAAAGATACATCGGAGAGTCCCAAGACCAATGGAATTCTGTCTGCTGGAATAATCAAAAAGTTGCTTCCGAATTGATCTTATCCTTTATAATGAGAATCTCTCTTTGTTCGGTAATAACTGAATCTTTCAATAAAATACTCGTTATATCAATAAATAGAAAGAATTAGGCATTAGTTCATGAATCATGATAAGAATTGTATATGTATGAATATGGAAGAAAGAATAAAGAAAGATTTTTTTTTATTATTCATTCCATATATGGCATTCCATTTCTTTTTTCCTCTTCTTCTGTCTCAGGGGAGGGTACTTCAAAAAAAAATAAAAGATTAATTCGTTCTTGATAGTCATTTCTTTAATCAGTGAATAGGAGCATACTCTAGATCGGAATCGTAGGGAAGTACTACTTGATCATTTCTACCAATTTCAAGTCCTTATTATGATTCGTTTTATGTGGAAAAACCTCTTTTTTGATACCTTACATTATCTCGATTACTAATCTTTTGTGTACCTTGGTGTTCCTAACTGTCCACTGACTTTTGATTGATCGCCGGTATAGTAATAAATACAAGAAAGTAGTAGAAACTCCATACAGTTGATCTTTTGTTTGCACCCGCTTCAAGATATGATGACTAATCAAAAAATCGGAATCTTGGGGTAAACAGGTTACGCTGCTTATGTTTACTTCAACTTGATTCTTGTACACAGGGAATGAGATTTTTTCTTCTTACTACAAATGGATAAGCTGTTTTGTTTCACTCATATAACTATCTGATTTAACTCATCAACCTGAATGCTGAATAAAAAAATGAGAATATCTATTTAATACATTGAACCTCTTTTTGTTCTTTGATTTCTAGAAGAAAAAGAGGTAAAAGTTCATATTCCAACGAATCACACGTAGAGATATTGATAATACACATAGAGTTAATGGTATTTCATAACTAATAGATTGAGCAGCAGCTCGTAGACCACCTGAAAAGGAATATTTATTATTCGATCCATATCCTGACATAAGAAGACCAATAGGAGCAATACTTGAAATGGCGATCCATAAAAAAACACCTATATCGAGATCAGCTAAAACAAGACGATACTCAAAAGGAATTACTAAATAGCTTAGTAGAACTGATATGACTGCTATAGACGGTCCAACACTAAACAGACGAATATCTCCTCGAGATGGGAGGAGATCCTCTTTCAAAAGTAATTTAGTCCCATCTGCTATAGCTTGAAGAATTCCCAACGGACCAGCATATTCAGGCCCAATACGCTGTTGGATCGCTGCAGATATTTCTCTTTCTAACCAAACAATTACTAGTACCCCTATTGTGATTCCCAATATCAGGGTCAAAATAGGTACAATCCATATCAGTCCATAGACTTCTTTGAAAAATCCCAATGTAGAGAAAGAATTGATAGTTTGTACTTCTGTCGTATCAATTATCATTTCAACGATCAACTTCTCCCATAATGATATCTATACTACCTAATATCGTCATGATATCAGCCAATTTCATTCTTTTAACTAGCTGAGGAAGAATTTGCAAATTGATAAAAGCGGGTGGACGAATTTTCCATCTCCAGGGGAAAACACTATTATCTCCTATCAAATAAATCCCTAATTCCCCTTTTGGGGCTTCCACTCTCACATAAAGTTCTTGTTTCGACAATTCAAAATTGGGTGAAGGTTTTTTACTTATAAATCTATATGCAAAATCATTCCATTCGTAATTCTTTGCTCTATCAAAGCGTCGGACTTCTAAATTCTCATAGGGTCCTCCAGGAATTCCCTCTAGAGCCTGTTGAATCATTTTTATGGATTCCCTCATTTCACCGATTCGTACTAAATAACGAGCTAATGAATCTCCTTCTTTTTGCCATTGGATTTCCCAATCGAATTCATTGTAACACTCATAATTATCAACTTTACGAAGATCCCATTGGATTCCAGAAGCTCGTAACATTGGCCCGGATAAACCCCAATTTACTGCTTCTTCTCCACGAATAATGCCCACTCCTTCCACTCGTTCCAAAAAAATGGGATTCCGTGTAATCAGTTTTTGATATTCAACAACTCCTGTTAAGAAATAATCGCAGAAATCGAAACATTTCTCTATCCATCCATAAGGTAGATCAGCAGCTACCCCCCCGATGCGGAAATAATTATGCATCATTCGCATACCTGTGGCGGTTTCGAATAGGTTGTATATCAATTCTCTCTCTCTGAAAATATAGAAGAAAGGAGTCTGTGCACCGATATCTGCCATAAAAGGTCCAAGCCATAACAAATGAGAAGCTATACGGCTCAATTCCAGCATAATAACTCGGATATAGCTAGCTCTTTGAGGTACTTGAACATTTTCCAATTTTTCTGGTGCATTTACCGTTATTGCCTCTGTGAACATAGTAGCTAAATAATCCCACCGTGTTACATAAGGTAGATATTGTATAATTGTTCGGTTTTCCGCTATTTTTTCCATTCCTCTGTGTAAATAGCCCAATATGGGTTCACAATCAATAACATCTTCACCATCGAGAGTAAGGATCAGTCGAAGAACACCATGCATTGATGGGTGGTGAGGACCCATATTGACTATCATGATATCTTTTCTTGTAACCGGTACAGTCATATCTTTTCTTCCTGAATTCATTATTCCATGAATTCCTCAAAGTGAGGCTCATCAAAATGAAAAATCGAATACTACTAAAAAAAATTCAAACAATGAAATTAACGAGTTTGTGGCTCTCGAATATTCAACTGATCAATTAATTTATTATAACGTACTCGATTTTTCTTTGACAAATAAGCCAGCAACCGTTTACGTTTTCCCAGAATTTTTCGTAGACCCCTTTCCGATAAAAAATCTTTTTTGTGCAATTCTAAATGGGAAGTAAGCCTCTGTATCTTATTGGTGAAACTGAATACTTGAAATTCAACAGAACCCTTATTTTCTTCTTGTGAAATAATAGGAGTGAATGAATTTTTGACCATAAAAAACCAAATTTTTCTATCTTTTTTCTTTCTTTTTCATGGATGATTTTTCCGATCAGGAAAAATCAAAAAATCAGAATTATGCCAGTTATTTGAATCTAGTATACACAAAAACTTGGATTGATTCATATACTACTTTCTTATTCTATCCAAATCAAATGGAGGATTTGATTTGGATAGAAGGAGATAGATCTCTTCAATCACTCTTTAACCTGCATTTGTAATATTTCATCTACAGATTCTCTTATACCAGGTATGGTACTATATTGATGAAAAGATTTTTCTTGTTTTTCTTTCAATTGAAATGTAGCATGTGTATTTTCGATAATCCTTTTTATCTTAAAAGTCTTAATATTTCATTTAAAATATATATAATTATTTTCAAAATATATATAATTATTAATTATTTTCAAAAGAAATTTAATAATAAATTTCATTATTTCTATCATGATATTGATGATAGAAATAATGAACTTAATTATGCTATTTAAGATAAAGAGGATTATCGAAAATATCAATTTTAAGATAAAGAGGATCATCGAAAGTATCAATTGAATTATCGAAAATACCGGTTTCAATCTAGGAATAATATTATTAATTATCTTAATTAAGATAATTAATAATATTATTCCTATACAAATATACACCGATATTATTAAAATCAATCTCATATCTTGAGATTGGATTGATTTTATCATATTTCGAGAATTCTTGACGATCCTCAAAATAAATTCCTTTTTGAGGTTATTTGGATTTCTCATACGGCCCTCCTTTATCAAATTCATCTGCTTCTTGTGATTCGATAAATTCTTCAGAATCTTTTGAAGCAGACGCAAGGTTTTTTCTAAGAATCTCATAGGGATCAGTAGAAACCATATTCTCATCCATAGAATCCCAAGTACCCGAATCAATAAAAGATTCGATTCGATCGAAACTCTCCATTTGTAAATGAAATCCACAATGTTGACAAATATATTTGTTTTTTTGCGCATATTGTTTGTAAATGGATGTCTCACAATTTTCACACATAGTCCATAAATGACCGAATGGCGCAAATACATCCTTTGGATCAACTGGCTCCTCTGGTTCCTCTGGCTCCTCTGGCTCCTCTGGCTTAAGATTATTTTGGTATTCTGAATTTCTATTATCATAAGCACTCTGAGCAATAGAAAAATACTTTTTTATATCTTTTATTACAAAATTGTAAAGTTTGTCCTTTTCGTGGATTTTCAATCTTAAAACTAGAAATGCTTTAATTAAAATAGGATATCCTATCATCAATTCAAAAATTTTGGGATGAACGGGTAGGTTATATTCTTGATCTTGGTTATAAATATATAAATCGCTGTATGAACATAAAAGAAAAAAACGAATCAAAGAATCATAATTGTCTTTTTGAAAACATGTACGTACTATTACGGAATAATAAAACTTATCTGAAAAGCTGCTATTTCTAACTTGAACTTGTTCCATACGAGTCTCCTTTATTCATTAGAAAATAAGACGTTAGTGAATTCTAATATACGATATAAGATCATTTATTATCAGAACTCAGACGGGATAAAATCCCATATTATCGGTTGGCTTTAGCTTTCTTAAGTATCGAGGTCAGAATAAATACAATATATGAAAATAAAGAAAGTGTCAAAGAAAGGAGAAGACCCATTAAAAGAAAGAATCATTCTTTTTTCCAGACAGATGAGTCTTCTTTATTAGTTTTAGGGATATAAAAATACTCGAAATCTTATTATTTATCATATCAGAGTTCATTTCAAAAAGATTTTCTCACTTATCAAAAAAGTTTTTGATTATCTTGAAAATAAGGATTAGAATCAATATAATCAAAAATCTGCGATAAAAGATTTTGAATTGAAAATCAATACGAAATCTCAAAAAAATGAATCGGAATACAAAAAAACCGCTATACATTAATTCCATTAACTCATCTTCGTTAATGGACATTAATGTATAGGCTAGCATAAGCCCGTGAATGAGCTTAGCATATTGGTCAATTTGGTTTTCTAAATGAATATCCCGAAATTTGAACATTTTCAAAATGCATCCTATAAAATAGAGAAAAATCTCTATCACGAATTTATAGAACACATAGAAAAAAATGTACAATTCGAAATTATTCGTGAAAGAATCAAGTTCCACGATATAAAATCGTGGATCAAACCAAAATGAGCAAAACATAATAAAAAATATAACAAAACGATTCCATAAATCGAATAGAAATGCAGATAATATTTTTAGCATAAACCTCCTCTATTTTTAGAAAAATGAAAGATACCGTGGAACGCCAATAATTCACTAAGAACACCTTTGAAAAGATTACGCGGTACAATTGAATCCAACGAGCCCTTTTCCAATAAGTATTCAGCTTCCTGTACACCCTCGGGTACTTCGATCTTCATTACTTCTTCAATCACTCTTTTACCTGCAAATGCAATGGTTGCATCTGGTTCACCAATAATTATATCGCCAAGCATTCCAAAACTGGCTGTGACACCACCTGTTGTAGGCGATGTCAGAAGTGACACTAAAAATAAGTTTTCATGGAATTGAAAATTCAATAAAGTCGAAGATATTTTACCCATCTGCATTAAGCTGAAACTTCCTTCTTGCATACGAGCTCCTCCAGAAGCACAACAAATGATGAGAGGTAAGGATTTTCTCGTAGCATATTGAATTAGACGGGTTATTTTTTCACCCACTACCGATCCCATACTTCCTCCGATAAACTCAAAATCCATAACCGCAAGTGCTACAGGGATACCGTCGAGTTGACCTATTCCTGTTTGAACAGCGTCAGTCAAACCTGTTTTTCTTTGATAAGAATCGACCTTATCCATGTAAGGTATATCTTCTTCAGATTCTGTTGATTCTTCTGATTCTTGTGATTCCTCAGATTCTGTTGATTCTTCTGATTCTTCATATTTTGTTGATTCTTCTGATTCTTCATATTTTGTTGATTCTTCTGATTCTTGTGATTCCTCAGATTCTGTTGATTCTTCTGATTCTTCATATTTTGTTGATTCCTCTGATTCTTCATATTTTGTTGATTCCTCTGATTCTTCATATTTTGTTGATTCTTCTGATTCTTCATATTTTGTTGATTCTTCTGATTCTTCATATTTTGTTGATTCTTCTGATTCTTGTGATTCCTCAGATTCAGTTGATTCTTCTGATTTTATTGATTTTTTTGAATTTTGATTAGCATCTTCATCATAAGCAAGGTTTTTTTCTTTTTCTTCTATTTCTGCTTTTGTTTCTATTTCTGCGAGAAGAAATAGTTGCTCTATTTCGTTTCGAGTATATTTCTTTCCAATCAATTTGTTGAATTCCTCTTCATCTGATTCGAGTTTATCTTCATTCATTTTATCCAGTTCCTCTTGATCTAAATCTAGTTCTTCTTCAAGTAATTCTTTCTCTATATTTTTTCGTTTCTCTTCCATTTGTTCTCCACTTGGAATCATCTTTTTGAGTTTATTTTGTTTCATCTTTTTTGATTCCTCCGTTATGAAAGATATTTGATTCATTATATGTCCTGCAAAAAAAATACGGAGTGTTGATAACGATTTGTTTTATATTATACCATGACTTTTGTATATCCATACGCAGATATTTCTGAAAAATTTGTTGAAATATCAAAAAGAAATCCTTTTCATCCCTTTCTCTCAAAAAGAGATTTTCTTCTTCATAAGAGGGGCAAAATTTGAAAAAAATCAATCAAATGAAGACAAGCTTCACGAAGTGCTTCTACAGGAGTCAAACTTCCATTCGTGCATATCTCGAGAAATAGTATTTCCTCGGAGTCAATTTTTTTTTTAAGCGGATCATAATACTGTTTATTAGCATGATACGTATAATTGACCTGTAGCACAGGAGTAAATGTGCTATCTATGGGAAAAGTAAAACTGCAATTTTCATCGCTATAATCGCCATATTTGACATTGTCATTGACGACACTTCTTTTTACATTTCCATTGAAACTTCTACTTTCAAATCCATTAATTCCCCTATGATTTCTAATCTTCGAAGCAGTATCTAAGTGTCGAGGGTGATACCCTCTATCTCGTTCTAATATCAATTCAATTGATAAATCTATTGGTCCTGTTATATACGCAATAGGTTGGTCTTCGTTGACTATGTGAACAAAATCCGGTAGGTTTATATTTTTGGCAGTAAAAAGCATTGGACCACTCTCCGAAATCGATATCGATGCTTTGATAACTTGATTGGTGAGGCTTTTCAAGACAATTGTCTTGAGATTTTGTAATATTTCATCTACAGATTCTCTTATACCAGGTATAGTACTATATTGATGAAAAGATTTTTCTTGTTTTTCTTTCAATTGAAATGTAGCATGTGTTATACGTGTTCCTTTTATTTCTGCAAGTAGAACTCTTCGTATGGTAGTACCTAATATATTAGCCTGACCTTCCTTAAGCGACGATAGCATGAAACGACCATAATGTAAACTACGACTTTGGCGGATAAAGGAAACAGATTTCCATTCATGTTTATTGGTCATAGGTTCGATTGCACCTCTCTTAGTATTTATAAAAAAAGAAAAGTTTCATGATTGTATGGCTGAGGGTATAATAGTTGATGCCCGAGACCAAGTGACTATTATTTCTCTCTCCTCCCCCATTTTGATTTTTTCAAATGTTTCCGATAAATGCTTAGCTACAAATCTTTTCTTTACTACAATTCTTTTTTTGACAATTCTTTTTTTGACAATTCTTTTTTTTTTCACCTATCACAGCTGATTACTCCTTTTTTTGCATGGTAAAGATTGATTGTTATTCTATGTCCTATAGATCTATCAAAAACAGGTCTAAATACATCATAACATGGAACCAAGGCCCTTGTAGAACCTTGGTATTTCTCAAATTGAAAAAAAGAACATAAAGAAACTTAACTTCCTTCTTTATATTCTTTTTATTCTTTTTTTCATCTCTGCTAAAAAAGAAAAACAATAATATACTCTCGAGAATTCACGATGGAATTCTTGTATATTGTTTTGAGGAAACAGTGAGACTCGATTATATAGATCGTCAAAATCTATAAGATCTTGCAGAGTCTTGAATTCGGCTTCCTTAAGAAGCCTTGCTACATCCCGTCCAAAAAATTGAGCAATTTCAAAAGTATGGAATTTGAAGACATTTTCCATCTTCTTCAAACGCGAAATCTTTTGAAGTAGAGTGAATTGAAAGGACTTTTTGATGCTAGATTCTTTTGCGGGGCTAGAATCTGCTTTGCTTAACCAATAAATATGTACTCTGCTTAAGGAATACAGATGATTCCAAAGTTCCTCGAATCCACCAAGGAATGAATATATATCGTTTCCAGAGAAGTAGATTAAACTATAAAAATCTCTACAATCTATGAGGTCCTGAAAACTTTTCAGAGAATTTTTCTGAAAAATATTGAATATTTTGCGTGGAAAGAATTCAGCAAGGTTATCTACTTGCTTTGCAAGGTTATCTACTTGCTTTGTATTTAATTCCACTTCCAAGATTTTGATCCTGGCCATATAATCCAAAATACGCCAAAATTTACGATTGAAATTTTGCCTGTCAATCGTAGACCAGTCAACATTTAATTTTTCTCTTTTATCCCCAGACGAGAAAACTTTTAAATTGATATGTAGATGAACATCATCAAACTCGCGGCCACCACATGCAAAAATACACATCAATCCGCAAGAAAATAAGTCCTGGATTTGGTAGGAAGCGAATGATTCTTCCGTCTCCAGAGTCCGCAAGTGAATAATCATATCAACAAGAACCGATTGAAAGGATTTGTTGGTTTTTTTCATAGTATAGTACCTCTAGATATACAAAATAAAATAATAAAGGTTAAAGATATAAGATAAGATAGAATATATTAAATAAAAAAAGAAAAGTTTCATGAATGTTTGGCCAACCATTTAGGGTAGAATAGTTGATGCCCGAGACCAAGTGACTATTATTTCTCTCTCCTCCCCCATTTTGATTTTTTCAAATGTTTCCGATAAATGCTTAGCTACAAATCTTTTCTTTACTACAATTCTTTTTTTGACAATTCTTTTTTTGACAATTCTTTTTTTTTTCACCTATCACAGCTGATTACTCCTTTTTTTGCATGGTAAAGATTGATTGTTATTCTATGTCCTATTATTATTATAATAATTCAACAATTGGTTGTCAATAGTCAAAAATCTATCTTTTATTCACTTGAATAAGCAAACGTGAAAATCCATGATTTCTTGTCTTCATTCCTTTTTCTTCTATTTGATACACAGATTCTATTTGATACATAGATTGAAAGGCTTTTTTGATAGAGTAAGACAGAATGGATTCAAAAAAAAAGATGTCTGACATATATATTCGAGAGATTCATATATTATTCATATATTGATGATATGGAAATATCATCTTGCATATATATTATAGTATAATATAAAAATATTGATAATATGAGAATACTATCTTGCATATATGAAATGAGACGACACTACAACGAAGTTCCGAGAGTTACGAAGTAAGCTTGGGACTTATATTGTTTATTGGTTGAGAACAAAAGTTGAACTCTAAGAGGTAGAATCTGCCGTTGTTCCTCAGTAGCTCAGTGGTAGAGCGGTCGGCTGTTAACTGATTGGTCGTAGGTTCGAATCCTACTTGGGGAGATTGGATTAGTTCTTAATGAAAGAATAAAGAATTTCATTAAATAAAGGCTTTGCCTTAGCAGGAGGTAACCCCTTCCTCATCTTTATTTCTATTGCAAAAGAGCTTCTTTTATCAAATTCTGTTCTATAATAATGGATATTCTTAATAAGGAAGAAGGCTTTTTGGCTATGCTACTAATAATTATTACTTAATTCAAGAATAAATGTATAACTTTGTATTTAGGTATTTATTTTGATTTAGGTTTTTATTTGATTTTATTGGTATTGCAAAGATTTTTTCTCAATATTCGAAACCCTCATACAAGGGCCTTGGTTCCATGTTATGATGTATTTAGACCTGTTTTTGATAGATCTATAGGACATAGAATAACAATCAATCTTTACCATGCAAAAAAAGGGGGGGGGGAAATAAAAAAAAAAGATAAAAAAAATAATTTTTGACTTTCGCAACCCTTGACAAACTCCATTTTAGTAGTTATAATAATATAAATTATAAAACTACCTAAAATAAGGAGAAAAAAAAAAATGCTAACTGAAAGAATGGGACGTTTCACAAGACGGGTTAGAATTTTTTTCAAAAGAAGAAAAGTACTTTTTATTGTAAAAAAAAAACTACTTTTTTTAGTAAAAAGAATTCTAATTCTACTATTTTTGGTAATAGTAACTCGATCTCGAGTAATAGTCACTTGGTCTCGGGTATCAACTATTATACCTGGCCCTACATTTCGAAATACTAACAGAAGTGAAATCGAACCTGTGACCAATAAACATGAATGGAAATCTGTTTCCTTTATCCGCCAAAGTCGTAGTTTACATTATGGTCGTTTCATGCTATCGTCGCTTAAGGAAGGTCAGGCTAATATATTAGGTACTATAATCCGCAGAGTTCCACTTGCAGAAAAACAAAAAAAATCTTTTCATCGATATAATACTATATCGGAATCTGTGAATGAAAGATTCAAAAAAGAAGCTTTGGCAACACAGAGATCAATTCCCTGGAATCCTTTATTTTATCTAGATTTTGATCGAGAGGAAGTCAATCAAAATATACTAAATTCTGATAATCCATTATCTCAAGAATTAAAGCCGGATGATTTGGACGACGAGGAATTGGTTCAATTGATTCGCCAGAGATATACTCCAAGCGAGATTGAGAGGATCTTGAATGACTTGGAAGAACCATTCCAATCGTCCGAGGAGGACGACGAGGAAGAGGAATTGGTTCAATTGATTCGACAGAGATATACTCCAAGCGAGATCGAGATTGAGAGGATCTGGAATGACTTCGAAGGACAATTCCAATCGTCCGAGGAGGACGACGAGGAAGAGGAATTGGTTCAATTGATTCGCCAGAGATATACTCCAAGCGAGATTGAGAGGATCTTGAATGACTTGGAAGAACCATTCCAATCGTCCGAGGAGGACGACGAGGAAGAGGAATTGGTTCAATTGATTCGACAGAGATATACTCCAAGCGAGATCGAGATTGAGAGGATCTGGAATGACTTCGAAGGACAATTCCAATCGTCCGAGGAGGACGACGAGGAAGAGGAATTGGTTCAATTGATTCGCCAGAGATATACTCCAAGCGAGATTGAGAGGATCTTGAATGACTTGGAAGAACCATTCCAATCGTCCGAGGAGGACGACGAGGAAGAGGAATTGGTTCAATTGATTCGACAGAGATATACTCCAAGCGAGATCGAGATTGAGAGGATCTGGAATGACTTCGAAGGACAATTCCAATCGTCCGAGGAGGACGACGAGGAAGAGGAATTGGTTCAATTGATTCGCCAGAGATATACTCCAAGCGAGATTGAGAGGATCTTGAATGACTTGGAAGAACCATTCCAATCGTCCGAGGAGGACGACGAGGAACTAGATTTAGATCGAGAGGAAGTAATACTAAATCAAAACAATCCATTATATGAAGATCAAGAAATAAGGCCGGCAGTAATACTAAATTTTGGTAATCCATTATATGAAGAATACTTGGAAGAACCATTCCAATCGTCCGAGGAGGACGACGAGGAACTAGATTTAGATCGAGAGGAAGTAATACTAAATCAAAACAATCCATTATATGAAGATCAAGAAATAAGGCCGGCAGTAATACTAAATTTTGGTAATCCATTATATGAAGAATACTTGGAAGAACCATTCCAATCGTCCGAGGAGGACGACGAGGAACTAGATTTAGATCGAGAGGAAGTAATACTAAATCAAAACAATCCATTATATGAAGATCAAGAAATAAGGCCGGCAGTAATACTAAATTTTGGTAATCCATTATATGAAGAATACTTGGAAGAACCATTCCAATCGTCCGAGGAGGACGACGAGGAACTAGATTTAGATCGAGAGGAAGTAATACTAAATCAAAACAATCCATTATATGAAGATCAAGAAATAAGGCCGGCAGTAATACTAAATTTTGGTAATCCATTATATGAAGAATTAAAGCCGGATGATTTGGACGACGAGGAACTAGATTTAGATCGAGAGGATCTGGAATAACATAGAAGAACAATTCCTCGTCATCCTCGGACGACGAGGAATTGGTTCAATTGATTCGACAGAGATATACTCCAATACAGATTGAGAGGATCTGGAATGTCATAGAAACAAAATCAGAAGGATCAAGAGAATCAGATCCCTGAGTCAAAGAGAAATAAGAGAAATTCAGAGAAAATTGCAATCTCTACTTTTTATTGTAAAAAAAAAACTACTTTTTTTAGTAATTTGTTTTTTAGAGGAGATGCAAAAAAGGAAATAAAGAAGGAAGTTTCTTTATTTTATTCAATTTGAGAAATACCAAGGTCATAACTTACTTATTTCAGTCTCTTCTTTTCGACTATTATTTCGTGTAGCTTACGCTAGACTAATGAATCCCATTTTTTTTCCAAAATTCGATCTTGAGCGGACTTACTTGATTTCTATTCACTGAATTTTGGATGAGCTAAACTTTTTCTTTATATCCCTTTTATCTATCGTAAAGATTTGAAAAAAGAATCGTCACATGGAATTCTATTCTCCTTCATTTCTTCACATATTAATAACTAAAATCAATGATAAAGCATCTGGGAATAAACGATTTATTTCTATTACTATTAATAGACCTGCTAAAGAACCAAACCATAGAGTACTTATCACAGGTGCCACAGAGAGATAACTCTGTGGGAGTTAGCCGCCCCCATGAATGGTATAAATACTACGTTTGCTTTAACGTCAGTGGCATATTTTTATGCGGGTCTTAGCAAAAAGGGATTGAGTTATTTCGAGAAATATATTAAGCCAACTCCAATCCTTTTACCAATTAATATTCTAGAAGATTTCACAAAACCTTTATCTCTGAGTTTTCGACTTTTTGGAAATATATACTTGCTCTGCTATTAATACTTTCCATTTCAACACATGACTATACCCCAAGTTATAGAACTCTGCGTTCGCTATCCCGATCATGACTTTCCTACCCCCATAGGAAAAGTCAAGGGCCTATCATTTTAAGGCTTTGGGCGAGGAGGGACTCGAACCCCCGACACCGTGGTTCGTAGCCACGTGCTCTAATCCTTCTGAGCTACAGGCCCCACCCCGTCTCCACTGGATCTGTTCCCGTGAGCACCCTTCCTCAGCCATTTGATTTCGGGTTAAGGTTAAGAAGAAGGGAAAGCGCCTTTGTTCTAGATCTTATAGAATAGAAAGAAAGGCGCGTTCCGAGGTGTTAAGTGGAAGAGATGTTCTAATTGAGGTTTTTAATAAGACGACTTTTACATTTTGAATTTTGAATTGTTCAATATATTTTCAAATATATATACCCATACCGCCGCTCGGATTCGAACCGAGAAGTTGATGTTGATTTCAGGAGTGCGAAATCAACAAATTGACAGTTTATACCATTCATGCCAATCGTGTTTACCATTTCACCACGGCGGTGTATTTTGAATTCTAATTCAATTCATGAGATATTGTCAAGATCCAAAAATTCCATTCGGACTCGAACCTATATATGTTCGGTATTGCGAAGAGCAGCATTTCTACCAATTTGAGCTTTGTTTTGTATTTCTAATCGGACTCGAACCTATATATGTTCGGTATTGCGAAGAGCAGCATTTCTACCAATTTGAGCTTTGTTTTGTATTTCTAATCGGACTCGAACCTATATATGTTCGGTATTGCGAAGAGCAGCATTTCTACCAATTTGAGCTTTGTTTTGTATTTCTAAATAGTGAAAAAGTCAAAAAAGAGGTGTTAAGTGGAAGAGATGTTCTAATTGAGGTTTTTAATAAGACGACTTTTACATTTTGAATTTTGAATTGTTCAATATATTTTCAAATATATATACCCATACCGCCGCTCGGATTCGAACCGAGAAGTTGATGTTGATTTCAGGAGTGCGAAATCAACAAATTGACAGTTTATACCATTCATGCCAATCGTGTTTACCATTTCACCACGGCGGTGTATTTTGAATTCTAATTCAATTCATGAGATATTGTCAAGATCCAAAAATTCCATTCGGACTCGAACCTATATATGTTCGGTATTGCGAAGAGCAGCATTTCTACCAATTTGAGCTTTGTTTTGTATTTCTAAATAGTGAAAAAGTCAAAAAAGAG